TATGCGTAAAGATCTAATCCGCTTTTCAGCCGAAACAAAACAAGATAAGTCTTTTTTTTTTAATTCTTTTCCTAAGTTATAAGTTGAAGTGAATTTAATAAGTTCTATTTGTTCAATAATACCCGAAAAATAAAATAAATAAGGAATAAGAATCTTTGGCAAACAGGAGAAAAAATCATGATTCTTTCGATACAAGACGACACAAGAAAAGGATTTTCTTGTGTCGTCTTGTATCAAATTGAATAGACGATTAGTAAGACTAAGAATACTTTCTATAAATCTTTTTTACTTTCATTTTTCCCGTCTTTGCCTTTTATTCTATTCCTTTATATTTGTATACTTATTTTCTCTCATTCAAAATGGTATACAAGTAATTAGTTTAAGACATCCCGCAAAATAAAAAAGAGTAAAAAAAAAATAAACAAAGAAAAGACTTATAGAATTTTTTGAATCATATATCATTCTATTGATCAACAATAATTTGGCACTTTTACCAACTTTATTTTAAGGAATCTCTAGATCTAGAAATATCTAGAAATTCATTTCGTACAACTGAACCTTTTCAAACTGTTTCTTTTTCAGAACCAAAAAGATTTGTGCCAAAATCACAGATGCCAAGAAGAACAGAAGGCCTTGGACTCGTAATGGATCTTGAAGAACTATTTCTGTGTCTCCCTGACCAAAACCTCCTACATTTGGATTACTTGTTAATGGTTGATCAAGCTTGATGGATTCACCTTCTGAAACAAGAAGTTCTGGTCCTGGAGGTATAATATCAACCACTTGACGTCCTTCTGATGCATCAACTATGGTTATTTCATATCCCCCTTTTTCTTTACGTGCTATTCTGCTTACTATACCAGCAGATGTAGCATTATAAACTGTATTGTTACTCTTGCTACCATCAGGATAAATCTGACCCCTTCCTCTGTTCCCACCTACATATATGGGATATTTTAAGAAGTAAACGTCTTTTTTCGTAGCAGGGTCGGGGGAAAGAATAGGAAAGACGATTTCACTATATTTTTTACCGGGAACAGGACCTATCACAAGAATATTTCTTTTATTAGGACGATAACACTGAAAAGAAAGATTGCCCATCTTTTCTTTCATTTCGGGAGAAATACGATCGGGGGGGGCTAATTCGAATCCCTCGGGTAAAATAAGAACAGCTCCTACATTCAAAGCTCCTTTTTTACCATTAGCAAGAACTTGTTTCAGTTGCATATCATAAGGAATTCGAACAACTGCTTCAAATACAGTATCAGGAAGTACAGCTTGCGGAACTTCAATATCCACGGGCTTATTAGCTAAATGGCAATTGGCACATATAATTCGCCCAGTTGCTTCTCGTGGATTTTCATAACCCTGCTGCGCAAAAATGGGATATGCATTTGAAATAGATGCTCGAGTTATTACATATATCATGATCGATACATAAATGGATCGAGTCATCTGTTCTTTTACCCAAGAAAAAGTATTTCTATTTTGCATGGTCCAATCATTGATCCCCGGAATTTCTACAATAAATTTGATAGGTAGCTAGTAGAATTCCCTATCCACAAGTTTGCCATTGTATTGATTGTACTTAAACTTAAAGAATTGTACTGGTGGAATCTAGTATGAATACCTTGAATTGAAAAGGTAGAAGTCTAAAAAAGAAGTAAGATGAAAAATGATTTATTTATATACGAAGAAAGATTCTGATTTGATTGATATCAAAAGATCTAAGGAATTATTCATTCATTGAATGATAAATTACTACAAGCGAAGGAGATACACGATTTAAAAAATGGAAGATCCAATATTTCACAATTGTATCTAGAATCACTGGAAAAGTGGAAACAAGACCAGATAGAATCTGATCATTCTGAGCCAATCCAAAATCGTTGTAGATCGAACAAATCATTAGTTCCCAACCATGGGTCGAGTGAAATCCGATCCATAAATCAGTAACTAAAAGAATCGAAAAAGCTTTGATTGTATCACTTAAGTTATATAAAAATTCCTGAATCCAAGAATTTATAATGAAAAGTTCTTCATTACCCAGAAAAAAATAACCACTTAGAATAACGAAACAGATTATATTTGTAGAGAGATGCAAAATGATATGGAAATGAGATTCATTTAGTCTTTGGACTAATTGTATTGTTTCCTTGTGCATTCCTATACGAAGTCTTTGCATATGTGTTTCCGAGTACTCCTTTATCATCTCGTCCAACAGGAATAGTTCTTCTAATTCCATAAATTTTTCTAGAACATTATTCTCTTGAATATCATTCAAAAGGATTTCGGATTGCCTGGTATTCCACCAATTAAGAAACCAAGTTTCTAGACATTTATTAAATGAGAGAGAAACCCACCAGGGCAAAAAGAGTATAGACACAAGATATGGGAGGGAAGCCCATGCTTTCTTTTTTTTCATTCTGTATCCGTGATGTGAATTGTTAATGAACCTGTTTCATTCGTCGATTCTATCTGATATTTCTATGAAGCACGAATCATATAACAAGAGCCTATAACTCTAACAAGAATAAGGTATCGAACCTCTGGATCTTTTCCTATTTTTGTTTTTGTGTAAGAATCGAGTCTTTGGATCTAGAATAGAACATACAAGAAAGGCCCTTTTCGAATGAAAAAAAGAGAAGTAAATATTCTTTCTACTTTCCATATTCTAGAGATCACAATTAGGCAAAATGTGACCGATTTCCCCTTCATTTATTCCTTTCGATGAAGACTCGAAAACCCATTTGAACTAAAAAATAGGATTTTGATTTCAAGACGAATCCTATCGGATCCTTTAATTCTTTTATTTATATTTTGAATTCGAAAGATTTCATTGTCTAACCGTAGCGCGGGGATAGGGTATCAATTCAAAGACCTAAAATAAAAAGAAAGAGGAATTATGTTTTACGAAAACAAAAGACATGTTAGGATATTTGATGAATCTATACTTATGAGACCCTTGACTAGTATAAAGAATGAAGCTGGACGCCATGTGTATGCGTATACAAAATAGTTTTTGTGTACAAATAGTTTAGATTCTCCTTAATCTATCTTTTTTTTTTATTTGATTTGATTAGTTAGATTTAATTATTATTAATATTGTTCCTTATACGTCCTCCTGCTTTTGAGATGTATTAAGTTCCTTCTCTCATGCTGATATTTTCAGTTCATTTCAAAATACTTCAATGGGTACGCGCAAGAAATAGGCCAATTCGGCAGCTTTTTGTTCAATTTCTCGTGGAGTCAAATTATCATGAGTACGGGTCAAGGGAATGGCTCCTTGTCCCTTTATTTCCATATAAAGGACACGACGAGGAAAAATACCCTCTCTGACCTCCATTCTTATTGATTGGATATCTTTCATAAAGATACGAAGAAAGATGCGACGATTTCTTCCAGGAAATCCCCAACGAAAAAGGGACATTATCCCTTCTTTTCTATCGAATTGGTCATAACCACTACCTACATTCCATGAAATTGTGCACCATAAATAAGAACTAATGAATAGACCTGCAATCCCATAGAAAGACATCACGATCCCTTGTGGGAAAAAAATAATTTGCTGAGACGGAAATACGGATATCAGATTTTTACCAAGATAACTGGAAGTTCCAACCACTAAGAATCCTAGTGAACCTAAAAAAAGGATACAGGCCCAGCAAAAATTACTTGTTTTTCGAGACCCCGTTATAAGTTCTATCCATATATGTTCTGATCGCCAGTTCATACTATACTAGATCCAGTTGCATTTGATTGGAATTGAGAGAATAACCCAAATGGGATTTTACTCGACTTTTATTGCTTGATCCTGAAGTAACTTTCATCAACTAGCAGCATTTCGATAGGAACCATTAGGAAGAATTGGTTAGATACATTGAGTTTCTATTTCAAAGATTTTTCAAAAAAGATTTGCTGATCATTTTTAATTTAATCATTTCATTGATTAAGCTATAACCGCATATACATGCTTCATTAATGCGTATATTATGCATCGGCATACATAACAAAACAACTCTTCCATTTGTTTTCGGAAAGGCCACATATATCATATTACATTAAAAAAAAAGTATCTGTATGATGATCAAGTGTTGAAATAAATTGATGAGATTTGGTCCCATCATATTTAAACAATCTTGTTTTTTTGGACATAAAGAGATAAAGAAGCCATTGCGATTGCCGGAAAGACTAGGCCTACTAAAGGAACAAAAATAGAGGGAAAGTTCAAATCTATCATAGAATGGGTACCTCGATTTCATATTTGTACCTATTATAATTCTAAATTAGAATTATAAAGATATCAGATATCTTATGATAAGTCTATCTATTATAAAGAATATTAAGATAATATTAATATGAAGTATTTAATAATCAATAACGAATGTAGAACTCAATGAAGTGTACCTATTCCTCTTTCTACACGAATATGTATGAGAATTCGCTTTCAGAAATTGGATTCTTCTTCTCCCATCCTTATCTTTATCGTCTTTCTATCTTTCTTTTCAAAACACCTTTTTGTTTTGAAAGGAAAGATAGAAAAGAGTTTCTTAGGAGTTCCTTACTTTAACCAATCTTATCCAACAAACAAGGATAAGGATTCCTAGTGAAAAACGGGGGTTTTCGCTAAATAAAAAGAACTTCTATATTATTCTTATTTTTTATTTGAATATTTCTATTTTCTTTATTTGATTTTATATTTATTCTTTCTTTTTATTGAATATTTTCTTTTTATTTTTTCGATATCTTTTTTTATCTATTTTTTTTTTCATTAGAATGAACTAAATGCGTATTCGCTACAAATAAAAATAACTGAAGCTAGTGATATACTTCCATTTGAAAATGAAGAATTTCAATCTTTTTTTAAAAGATTTTTTTTGAATCTTGATTCAAGGGAAGGAAACCGTGTAGCTGAAATAATTCATTAAGAACACCTTTTAAAGGATTACGTGGTACGATTGGGTCGAATAAGCCCTTATGGAATAAAGACTCAGCCGCTTGTGAACCGTCGGGTACTGTATTTTTCAATGTTTGTTCAATTACTCTTTTACCCGCAAACGCAATGTAGGCATTAGGTTCAGCAATAATGATATCTCCCAACATACCAAAACTTGCTGTAACTCCACCAGTTGTAGGAGATGTAAGGATTGATACATAGAATAACTTTTTATTTGATTGATAATCATATGAAGCAGAAGATATTTTAGCCATTTGCATCAAGCTCAAACTCCCTTCTTGCATGCGTGCTCCTCCAGAAGCACACACAATAATGACAGGTAGAGATCGATTAGTAGCATACTCGATCAAACGGGTGATTTTCTCACCTACTACGGATCCCATACTACCTCCCATAAACTGAAAATCCATAACTCCAATTGCTATAAGAATACTATTTAGTTGACCTACGCCCGTTTGAACAGCTTCAGTTAAACCCGTTTTTTTTTGAGAAAAATAGATGCGATCTATATAGGGTTCCTCCTCTGAATGAAATTCAATAGGGTCCATAGAGACCATATCTTCATCCATAGGCTCCCAAGTGCCAGGATCAATAAAGAGTTCGATTCTATCTGAACTACTCATTTTCAAATGATATCCGCAGTGTTCACAAATATTCATTTTTGAACTAAAAAATTTTTTATAATTTAATTCATAACAATTCTCACATTGAACCCATAACTGTTTGTATTTTGTATTGATATTATTTATATCAAAATCATTAGATTTTTCTCTTTTATTTAAATAACTGCTACTAGTTTTGATACTATAATTTACACTTTCAATACTACTTGTACTTTCCATACAAATGAAACTAGAAATGTAACTGTCAATATCACTGTAAATGTCACTATTAAGACTGATTTCAAAACGAAGATAATTATCAATGCAACTATTAATGTGATTATTCCAATTATTCCAATTAGATTGAGTATCATACATGGAATAATAATAGTAGTAATTACTACTATTAGACCCACTATTCAAATAACTAGAAAAAATAATCTTTAGTTCACTCAAAAAAGAACTAGCATTGTCAATATCAAAATACTTATTTTCAATATCAATATCCTTATCTTCAATATCAAAAATATTATTTTCAATATCAAAATATACAGAATAAGTGTCACCATTACGATTTCTAACTAAAAAAGTATGATCAGAGATCAAACTCAAAATATTCCTGTTATCAAAGAAATAATAATAATTTAGATAATTCATATTACTGAAACTAGAATTGTCCCAACTAGGAATCTTTTTATCCGCATCATTTAGAATAGTTTCTTCACTCCCACCGGTATGTCCAAGAGCATCAAGACTATCCATTGATTTACTTAGTCTACACCTATGTTCTAACTTCTTTTTAGACAACATCGAATTGAACCAACATTTTTCCATAGATTCTTTCTGCCCCCTATTTTAGGAAAACCTAATACTAATAGATGAATAGTCATTCGATGAATAAAAAATCATTTTACTATTTCTTTTTATTTCTCATCAGAATTCAAATGAAGCATATGATCGAATCATTAAGATTGTTAATGAAAAACGAGCGAGTCTTTTCTTTAAAAGAAAGGATTCTCCTGTTGAGGAATCCGGTGAATCATTTCAATATTATGATAGTGATTCTGATAGAATTTTTCAAAAAAAAAAAAAGATATCTAAATAGAAAGACAGGTTTCTCTCATGTAAAACTTTCAATTATCATAAAAAAGATAATTATACATAGTTGTTTCTTCCCATAAATTCAAAAGGAATTATCGTCTCGTAGAATCTCGTGTCATATAGTCAAAGAATAAAAAGAGTTTCTATTACAACAGGGAACGAAAAAGACAATATACAGGATAGGGGTAGAAGGGATCCTTCCCTTGGCTTGATCTATGGTCTGAAAACTAAGGAATATAAAATGATCCGCCAATCCAATCCCAAGGATCCATAATTCAGTCTATGGTTCCAACAAGAAAGAATAGAATAGATAAGTTGTTTAGTCTTCCTTCGATCTTATCTTATTATGTTTAGATTTTGTATATACTTGTATATTCTATTGTATATCGTAAAGTCTTTACATATAAAAAAAGATATATGCAAATACACAAAGACCCTCATAGTTCATAGTATAGGATTAGTATAAGATGTTTATTCTTTATGAAATTTGGCCCAATCTTTTCCTAAAAAAAAGAAAGATTGGGCCAAGTTTCATTGCAATCAATTAGGAGAACAAACAGGAACTGCTGAATTATACGCGCTTATTTTGTCTCTTTATCTAGCTTATCCACTTTATCGACTGGGTCGAAATCAAATGTGATCTGTTTCCATATTTCACAAGCAGCGGCTAGCTCAGGGCTCCATTTGCTAGCTTCACGAATAATATCATTACCTTCACGAGCAAGATCACGTCCCTCATTACGAGCTTGTACACATGCTTCTAAAGCCACCCGATTAGCTACTGCACCGGGTGCATTTCCCCAAGGGTGCCCTAAAGTTCCTCCACCGAACTGTAGTACG